ATATGAATGTTCTACCATGTTCCATCAACACACTAAAGGGGCTATACGATATATCCGGTGTGGAGGTAGGCCAACATTTCTATTGGCAAATCGGAGGTTTCCAGGTACATGCCCAAGTACTTATTACTTCTTGGGTTGTAATGGCTATCTTACTAGGTTCAGCCGCTATAGCTGTTCGAAATCCACAAACCATTCCTACTGACGGTCAGAATTTCTTCGAATATGTCCTTGAATTCATTCGGGACTTGAGTAAAACTCAAATTGGAGAAGAATATGGTCCTTGGGTGCCCTTTATTGGGACTATGTTCTTATTTATTTTTGTTTCTAACTGGTCAGGGGCTCTTTTACCTCGGAAAATCTTACAGTTACCCCACGGGGAGTTAGCCGCACCCACGAATGATATAAATACTACTGTTGCTTTAGCTTTACCGACGTCAATGGCATATTTCTATGCGGGTCTTACAAAAAAGGGATTGGGTTATTTCGGTAAATACATTCAACCAACTCCAATCCTTTTACCTATTAACATCCTAGAAGATTTTACAAAACCCCTATCACTAAGTTTTCGACTTTTTGGTAATATATTGGCTGATGAATTGGTAGTTGTTGTTCTTGTTTCTTTAGTACCTTCAGTAGTTCCTATACCTGTCATGTTCCTTGGATTATTTACGAGTGGTATTCAAGCTCTTATTTTTGCAACTTTAGCTGCGGCTTATATAGGTGAATCCATGGAGGGTCATCATTGACTAGCTTTCAAACAAAATCTTTTTTTAGCTTTTCCCAACACAGTGTATGGACGGTTCGGATAAACTATTTTGGAACAGAAAATAGATACAAATATAGTATATACGATCTAGAGTAGTAGTAAAAAAGATTACGATATTTTGGAATTGTAAAAAAAAAAGAGTTAGGGGGTTAACCTAAGTATATGTAATGGCTATAAACCAATTCTTATGCATGTTTCAAAGAAAAATTCCAGAATCCGAGTGAATAGAAAATCCAAATGTTTGGTTTACGGTATGGAAGAAAGACATGTATATGTGATATTAGATATTTACTAGTTATATAGAAACAATTCATATTTTATTTTTTTATTTCTTTTCTTATTTCTTTTCCTACCTACCACACCGTGAATTTAGATGGGGGTTTCCATATAAGTCTTTCTGTTTCGTCTGGAACGAATGAATAAACAGACGAAATTGGGCATGGTATATAGAAGAGAAAGCGTGAAGAATTGAAATAATGGAATTGAAAAAATGGCTCGGAATAAAGAAATAAAAGAATTAGAGCCTTATGGATTGATAAAGACTCCATGGATAGGAATATAAAATGAAATATCGAAGTAGTTCTGATGATTTAACAATCTCATTACTTTAATTCGTAGGTCTTAGCTATTTCGACCGGATCGACTTTAGTAATAGAAGGAATAATAAGTCAGAATTCATTGGTTGATTGTATCATTAACCATTTCTTTATTTTTGTGAGGAGCTTACCATGAATCCACTGATTTCTGCCGCTTCCGTTATTGCTGCTGGATTGGCCGTAGGGCTGGCTTCTATTGGACCTGGAGTTGGTCAAGGTACTGCTGCAGGACAAGCCGTAGAAGGTATCGCGAGACAACCAGAGGCAGAGGGTAAAATACGAGGTACTTTATTGCTAAGTCTGGCTTTTATGGAAGCTTTAACAATTTATGGACTGGTCGTGGCATTAGCACTTTTATTTGCAAATCCTTTTGTTTAGGTTAATCCTAGAAATGTGAAAGTTTTTTTTTTCTTATTGTATTACCTGGGTTTTGTCGCTTGCTTTTTCAAATTATATCAAGATTTAACTCCTACAATAAAATAATTTTCAATTATTCGTTGAGACAATACTCCCCATGGGAAGGACTAATTTGAGGATCAGGAATTGGCAGATCCACTCGCTTTCTTCCTTCCCGCTCTTAGTCCAACGGAAACCCTTTTGTTTTTATTTTAGGTTAGGAAGCCTTGCAACAAATGCGGTATTTAGCAATTGACATGAGACCTGGAACCTAATACTAAACTACTTAAGTTTAATTTAAGTATTTTCTTTCTGATTGGGAACTTGAATTGAAATAAAGAAATCAATTGAGAAATAAGGAAATTAATAAAACAAAGGGGTAAGGTAATACAAAAAGAGCTATATTAAATTTTGTTAGTCCTATCTATAAGAGGAGATCATATGAAAAATGTAACGGATTCCTTCGTTTCCTTGGGTCACTGGCCATCCGCCGGGGGTTTTGGATTTAATACCGATATTTTAGCAACAAATCCAATAAATCTAAGTGTAGTACTGGGTGTATTGATCTTTTTTGGAAAGGGAGTGTGTGCGAGTTGTTTATTTCAATAATAGGCTGGATCCAACCAACTGCACTTTAATTTGATTTATTTTTTCTTCATAACTAGGAAAGAAAGGTGCACGATCTCACGAATTACTTCTGAATCAATTTTGAAATCATATGTACGAACCATAGCATTTCGTG